CAAAAAATCTGTTGATTTGGAATCACAGGATGCGTAGATGTCAAAGATGATGAATTGATTTCGTACCTATGTAACTATATTTTATTTTTCTTTTTGTTCGTTCGTAATAATTGATTGATGAATCAATTATTTTCAATAGTATCTTTCATGTGGTATTTTTTACTTATTTATTTTATCTCAAAAATGGAAACTTAGGAAAGTGCTTTATAAACATATGTATAAAAAGAACATATTTCATTTAGTTTCCTTATGCCCACTATAACTAGTTATTTCGGTTTTCTACTAGCAGTTTTAACTATAACCGCAGGTATTTTTATCAGTCTGAATAAGATACGACTTATTTGAGTTTGATTTGAAATTTTTAGATGAATTCGATTCGAAATTTTGGAATATTCTAGATATTCCATAGTTACTCATTATGTAAATTTCCAATTCTTCGTGATTGAGACTCACGGTAAATACAGATTCATATTTAAGAATAGATATTACCCTCCCTTTTTTTCCTTTCAAACAAATTCAAATGATTGAAGTTTCTCTATTTGGAATCGTCTTAGGTCTAATCCCTATTACTTTGGCTGGATTATTTGTAACTGCATATTTACAATATCGACGTGGTGATCAATTGGATCTTTGATTAAGTAAAATCTCCTTTTTTTAGGGACCTCCTATTTCGTTATTTTAGGATTAAAACAACAGATATCAAATTCAGACTTTAGATTAGACTGTTATGCCATTATTTCCGTGTCATTCTCAACATAACAATAATGTAATCACGCTCTGTAGGATTTGAACCTACGACATCGGGTTTTGGAGACCCGCGTTCTACCGAACTGAACTAAGAGCGCTTTTTTTCATAAAAATATATTTTATGTGATGCTAATAAATCTTGCATGGATATACTAACTCAATAGCAATAGTTAACTATGGATAACTATTGCTATTGAGTTAGTATGTCCAATTTGAATCCGTCTCAATTGATCTCTTTTTACTGCTCATACGATAACCAATAGTATGGGATAGGGATGACAGGATTTGAACCTGTGACATTTTGTACCCAAAACAAACGCGCTACCAAGCTGCGCTACATCCCTTTCCATGGGTTTCCAGTTTCATTCTAAAGAATCTTTGTCTTGTTTTCCACATTTTTTTCGTTATATATATATATTATATATATAAATAATCATATATTATATATATAAATAATCCTTCTATTCTATTTTTTTTTTACTTTCTCATCTCCGATAAAATAATATCGAACTATATGTAATTTTGTATTACAAATTATTCTATCGAAATAGAAAAAAATTAAAAAAATGTAATTAAAATAATATATATATTATTAATATATATATTCTTATATATATAATTATATATATATATAATATCAAAAATTTTTTAAAATATGAAAAATAGAATAATAAAAAATATTCTTATTATTTCTATAATTATTATTTCTATAATTATAATAATCAAATTCATATAGAATAATATAGTTAAATTACAATAATATTATTAATAATAATAATATATAGAAATAATAATAATATATAGAATTTAATAAAAAAAAATATCTAATAAATCGTTATACAATTCAAATTGAATTCGGACTTCCCCTCACAAATTATTCATAAAATAACCATTTGATCATATTCCTATATGTAATTATGTATTAAAAATTACAAGAAAAAAACGAAGGAGGATTTGAAATGCGAGATCTAAAAACATATCTCTCTGTGGCACCAGTGGCAAGTACTCTATGGTTCGCGGTTTTAGCGGGTCTCTTGATAGAAATCAATCGTTTATTCCCGGATGCATTGATATTCCCCTTTTTTTCATTCTAGTTATTGTTATTGGCACTGGAAGGTGTGACGAAGATTAGAGATCAAATCTCTGTGATTAATTCCTTCTTTTTTTTTTTTCGAATTAGAATAAGTTGGAAACAAAGAGAAAAAAGAAAGGTGGATTTGGCGTCAGTGAAACTCGGAATTTTTGCCACGTCTCAATGGAATTGAATTATTTATTCAATTCCATTGCTATAATAAAGTGAGAGCACAAATGGAATTGGAATACTAGGGCAGGGGCAATAATATCATAGAAGATACTTAACTTAAATGAAAAATGAAATACTGTACTGCGATTCGAAATATAGTTCGAAAGCATTTTATTACTGAATTTTTACTGTACTATAAAAAATAAATTCGAAGAAAATATTTGATAATTTTATTTTGAATTATCAACTTATACTTTTTTTCGTTCCTTTTTTATTCTTCGCTTCGAATCTAAAAATCGAAGAGTTAAGTGAATCAAAAAACCAAAGGAGGTTGTTCATGGCTAAGGGTAAAGATATCCGAATTACTGTTATTTTGGAATGTACCGATTGTGATAAAAAGAGTGTTAATAAGGAATCAAGGGGGATTTCTAGATATATTACTCAAAAGAATCGACACAATACACCTAGTCGATTGGAATTGAGAAAATTCTGTCCCTTTTGTTGCAAACATACGATTCACGCAGAGATAAAGAAATAGAGAAAATGGATCGCTTGTGTGTTACCCTTAGAGATGAAACATAATCTGAAGATCTATTTTAAAAACTATATTGAAAATATATTAAATATATATAATTTATTTATATAATAGAACATTATTTCTATTATATATAATGAAATTTTATTTATTATATAGCATATAACAAACATTAACAGACATATATAAAAAAAAAAGAAAAGAATATAAAGAAATTTTTATAAAAAATGGGATTTTCGGTATAGGAATAAACAAACCATGGATAAATCTAAGCGACTATTTGTTAAATCTAAGCAATCTTTTCGTAGGAGTTTGTCCCCGATCCAATCGGGGGATCGAATTGATTATAAAAACATGAGTTTACTTTATCGATTTATTAGTCACCAAGGAAAAATATTATCTAGACGCGTGAATAGATTGACCTTAAAACAACAACGATTAATTACGATTGCTATAAAACAAGCTCGTATTTTATCTTTGTTACCTTTTAGAAATTCATTACCTTTTGTTAATAATGAAAAAAAAAAATTTGAAAAAAGCGAGTCGACCACTAGAACTACTACGACTATTCTTAAAAAAAAAAAAAAATAGAGTTACTCTTCAATTGAATTCAATTTTGAATCTAAACTCACTGAAAATTTGGATTGATATTTTGTTCGAAAACTACGACAATCAAATTGGGGTTGTTGCGTTGTAAGAAAAAAGAGAATAGGTCAAGAAGAATCAATCTTTTTTTTTTGAGCGCGGTTGTTTATTTATTTTGATGAATTTGTCATATGAATTCTATTTTATCATACAAATCGCTTCTATTCTACCACCTTCCCGGAGTTGAGTCTCCGGGGAATTTTTATTTTTTTATGAGATCGTTGGCAATCATAAAAAGACAATTTCCCTTTAATATAGCTATTTGTGCAACTATTTTACGATTAAGAAGTAATTGCCTCTTGTACATATTAGATATTAGTGTACTATAAATATAGTATACTTGTTTATTCTGGCCAATTATTGCATTTATTCGACTGATCCACAAACTGCGAAAATCCCTTTTTTTCCTATCTCTATCCCGATTTGCGGAAACCAAAGCTTTTATTTTCTGTTGTGAAATAGTTCGAGTAAGTTTTGAATGAGCTCCGCGAAAGCTTGATGTAAATAAACGAATTTTTGTCCTTCGTTTTCGAGCGATATATCCTCGTTTAATTCTGGTCATTGAATAAATGAGACTTTGATGAATAACTATTTGATTTTCAGTTATTCTTTTATCCTTCCTAGTCTATTAATAACAAAAAGGGATTCTTCCAATGTATAAAATAATAATTCCAATGGCTTTTGCTACTATAACCTTCCCAACCACGATTTTTTTCTTTTTTCTAAGCATTTAACCTCGAAAGAATAAATTGTATTGATACTAGGTATTAAATTAAAAAAACCTAGTTAATTAAATAGAAATAGAGAAAGAAATGGTGGGTTCCATCGTTTCTATGATTACTTTTTAAACGGTGAGGTCCTCTCTATACACCGGAGCCCCTTCCTTCATTGAATCTTCATTTAATCAATGTTATTGTTAACTTGTACAGTTCACACTCATGGGCTCTACCCATGAAATATCTAGTAATAGGTCTTTCACAAAGAAATCTAGCTATACAGTAACGGTATTTAAGTATGAAGATTAGCTGGGTAGTTGACCCTCTTAGTCCGTTCTTGCAAAATTTAGGGCATAATTTTTCTTTATTTGAAATAGGATTTTTCCCGCTTAATGGATAACCATTTGTTACCAATGGGAAAGTCTTTTTCATCCTAAATTGAAAATTAAAGTGATTCGGTTTGCACCAATCGAAACCATAAATTTTATACACAATTCTTATAATATTAATATATATCTTATTATATTAATAGAATAAAATTTTTTTTAGTCTATGATCTAAACAAACGAGTCGCACATACACCCTAGTACATGTTCCTCGGCGCTGAGGGCATCCCCGAAGAGCGGGAGATTTTGTGCCATTTCGGATTGGCTTTCTTGTGTTTCTAATAAGTTGTTTTATAGTTGGCATGGTGAGTTATATATATAATGAGCTGGTTTAGATTAATCCCAACAATCCGATAATTATGAATTATTTAGATTCTATAAAAATACGTAGGTAAGAATATAAAAAAGATAAAATGAGATCGTGTATTTCTGAGGAATCCTTTCTCCTCATTTTTTATTTAAACAGAATCCGCTACCATATCAACAATTCCGTAGGCTTGGGCTTCTTCTGCTGACATAAAAAGATCCCTTTCCATGTCTTTGGATATCTGCCATGAAGGTTTGCCTGTTCTTTGTGCATAAATCTGTGTAATAGTTTCGCGCATTTTGAGTAATTCATTCGCTTCCAGCATACATTCTACTGTTTGTCCCTCCTGAAAAGAACTAGCAGGTTGATGGATCATTACCCTGAGAATATAGAATATAACATGATTAAGGCTTTCTCCTAA